TTATTCGCATACTTGAAAGATAGCCCAAAAAGCCGAAAGCATGCTTGGATAATTGGTTTATATAAATACTTCCTGCTTGAGACCATACATAAAAATGACATTGCCATAAATGAACAAGATAATATTTCCATTTATTCATCAAAAGAGGCATATCCTTTGATGCCAGAATTGATTTTCCTTGATATCTAACATAATGTATCACGAGATCCTGGAAGAACCATAGGCTAGTCGGAAAATCATCAGCAAAGACTTCTTCTACGGGATGTTTTATTTTTCCATAGAAATATATTCGCTCAAAAAAGCCCCCAGAGGATGTTAATCGTAAATGAGAAGATTGGTTACGGAGAAAAAGTAAGATGGATTCATATTCACAAACATGAGAATTATACAGGAACAAAAAGAATCTTGGATTACTTTTTGAAAAAATAGAAATAGATTTTTTTGGAATAAGAAATCTATTCCAACTATAATACTCGTGAAGAAAAAGCCGTAATAAATGCAAAGATGAGACGTCTTTTACCCAGTAACGAAGGGTTTGAACTAAGATTTCCAGATGAATGGGGTAGGGTATTAGTACATCAGATACATAATTTAAATGGGGGAATTTGTCCTCGAAAAAAGGAAATGTTGAATGAATTGATTGTAAATTATAATATTTTACGATTTCTGTCCCCTTTAAAGAAGATACTAATCGTAGGGAAAATGGAATTTCCACAACGACTGCAAATCCCTCTGATATCATTTGAGAATAAAAATTCTTGTTGTACCCAAAAACTGGATTTTGGTTCGAATCATTAGCGGAAATAATCAAATGATTCTGTTGATACATTCGAGAAATTAAACGTTTTACAATTAGTAAACTAGATTTATTGTCATAACCTACATTTTCCAACAAATTTGATCTATTTCTATTTAAACCATGATCATGAACAAATGTATAAATAAACTCCCGGAAGATAAGTGGGTATAGGAGGTCATGTTGCCAAGATCTATCTAGTTCTAAATATCCTTGAAATTCTGCCATTTTAAATTCGATTTGAACTGAAAATAGGATAAGGGATTTATTGGGTTATCAAATGATACATAGTACGATACAGTCCAAACAAGGTATTATAATAAGAAAAAATATATACCTCGGAAAAAAGGGTAAGACTCATCAAGGGACTCTCTATCCTCTCTTTTTTCACCTAATCGATTTAGGTTCATTTTAGGATAACAAGATGGTTAGAAATCCTTTATTTTTGCACTCCAATCGCTCTTTTGATTTTGAAAAAAAAAAAGGGTCTCTCTTTATCAATATACTGCCTTCTTCTACACATTTATCTCCACCACATAATGGAGATAGCTAATAGTTAGGACTCATAAAAAATAGATAATCCACTCATGGGAAAGGCCTTTCCCGCATCAATCACTAATATATTTTTAACGTCTAATTAGATCGGGTAATCGTTCAAAAATTAAGAACAGGAGCTCGTTACTTTTTGTTTCCCTATAATTGGAACCTCTAGTAGGGCTCTATCCATTTATTTACTGGACTCCATTTTCACTTTTGTTTTCATTTCTTTTTTTTATTTGTTCTCATTCAAACAATTTAAAGAAAGTTTGGGGACTATTATGGTAAGAATGAAGGTAAGAATGAAAGATTCTCAGAATTCTCTATTGATACGACATGCTGCTTTTTCCATTCATTCCTTTCAGGATCAGTCGGGGTCTTACAAACTATATCGATGGTATAGATGAATCCGTTGCTTCATACAAATGTGTAAAAAATGCTAGTCGCACTTAAAAGCCGAGTACTCTACCATTGAGTTAGCAACCCGAACTAAAATAATTAGAATGTATAGATACAATCGGAATCCTAATAAAGAGATTGAATTACACGATGCAATCAAAACATTTCATTTTTAAAAAGGCAAAACAAAAATCGAAAATTTTATAATCAATTATGCACATAAAAAAAATGAACAGATCTAATGAAAATAAAGATATTTGTAGACCAACTCTTGTCTCTTATGTTATCCATTATTCTATTTTAATCATTTTAATCAAAACCAAAAAAACTTCTTGTATTACAGCAAATTCAATCAACCCTTTATTTTTTGTTTTTTGAATGAAATAAAATCTATGGGACGGAGAGAAATAGATTCATTTATCCATTCTCCATGATCGGATTATATTTATTTGATAGACTGTTGTCAATATGAATGATGAATTTCAATGTTGAGAAAAGAATCCAATCGAGAAATAGCAACAAAAAAAGATTTATCTTGGATTGGCACTGGATAAATAATCAACACAGAGACAAAAGAAAAGGGTGTAAACGGACGAATAAATGAAAGAAGAAGTAGAAAAACCTAGGTTTATTCACTAGGTTTATTCAATTAATAGTAATCAATATAAAATAAGTAAAAAATATAAGTCAAAGTAAAAAAAGTGAATGCTTTGCTTTTTATTTGTTCATATAATTTCTATGAAAAACACCCATTGATATCACAATAATATCAAAAATGGAAGACAAAATTGTTTATTCTCTTGATATTTTTTCTATCTATTCCATCAATAAAACCAAAAAAAGAGATTTTTATTGTTATAAAAGACGACATTTTAAAAATTTTTTTATTCTATATCTCTTATAGTAGAAATCCTAAATTAAATAGGATATAAATTCAAAATTGAAAAAATAAAAAAGCAGAGAAAAGATTCTAATCCAAACTTTATATATATTATATATTTGATTAATTGAATTTTGGTTGGTGATTAAGGCGAAGTTCCATAAAAACCCCAGCCTTCTTTGAAATATCATGAACAGTTCCTGTAGGCTGAGCGCCTTTTTCAAGGAAATATAAAATAACAGGAACATTTAAATAAGTTTGATTCTTTATCGGATCATAAAACCCCACTTTCCGAAGAGCTCTCCCTTCTCTTCGTGATCGAACATCAATTGCAACGATTCGATAAATGGGTCATTGGGATAGATGTAGATAAAAAATACCCCCCCCCCGAGAAACGTATACGAAGTTTTCTCCTCGTACGGCTCAAGAAAATTCAAGTTATGTTTATGTAGAGAATTCAAATGTCAAATATATCCAGAAAATCATCAAATCAATTAGACCCAGAACTGTCTTTCTTTATATTTAAATACTTGTTTATTATTCTTTCTCCAACAAAAAAATTATTCGTATTTGTAATTTGAACTCTCATAACTCAAGTTGTATAACTCGCAAAGGAAATCCTTTAAACATTTCATTTATTGAGCGGTCTCTAATCCTCCTTTTGTCTGTCTCCTTTCGAATCCATTTTAATTCTTCATTTAAATAGAGTTCTAGTTGTTGAGACAATTGAAACGGTATTTCCTTGTTCTGGGATCCTTTATCTTTGCCTTGAATCGTTGGGTTTAGACATTACTTCGGTGATCTTGAATCATTTCAAAATAGCAGCAACATACCATTTTGAGGGATTTCTTTCTATCAAAGAATCATACGAATGGTTGCTTCCTGTGTAATACACTTTTGATTTGATCGAAAGAGTTTTACCAATTCTTTACTTTTGAATTTGAAACTTGCTTGAATTGGACTCTTTCGATTTCTCTATCGAAAATTTACTTACAAAGTTGTCCCAATTTATTAATTGATACTAACCTTAGATTCTTGCCTCCGAGAAACGAATCAATACGTTCTGCTCGAGCTCCATCATGGATGATATGGTTTCCATCACAACCCCCGGTTCTAGTGGAACAGAACAAATGATGTCGAGTCAAGAGCACTTTCATTCCGATATAATAGGAAATGGTGGATGTAAGAATCCACAGCGGATCGTGTCCTTCAAGTCGCACGTTGCTTTCTACCACATCGTTTTAAACGAAGTTTTACCATAACATTCCTTTAGTTTGAAACCAGTATGTAATTAATTCCATTTATAGAATCATGAATAATCATAGGTTCGGTTAGTTCTTAGTAATCTAAGTAATCTATACTTTTTTTCTTTCTATATGAAATATAGTTTATAAAGAAGTTTCAGCAAGAATTCAATTTCACTCCAAATACACATATTTAAAACTATTTTATTTTAAATTGAATTAAAATAGTTAAAAAATAGTTAAAAAAAAAAAGAAACTCCAAAATAAGTTATTTTTGAGTCTGCATCGTCAAGTAACTTTAATATAGATAAAAAAATAGAATACTAAATATAAGATATAATATGACTTAAGTATGGTTTAAGTATGTAATAATATCATCACATTAATGGGTTGGGTGTGCAGACGAATATGCTCTGGGACGGAAGGATTCGAACCTCCGAATAGCGGGACCAAAACCCGTTGCCTTACCACTTGGCCACGCCCCATTTCTATTTGACACTAATAAAGACTAATAGTAATCTTGATTGTTCGTCAACTCCAGCCTAAATATAAAAATATAAAAAAAAAAATTATTGATAGAATTTTTCTATATAATTTTTCTATATGTAGATATTGGATTAAACTGATGAATTTATTGATCATTACATCTAATTCAATTAAGATATTGTATGAAAGTATGATTTATTCTATTCACTTTTAATTTGAGAATTGAAGGGGTTTTGATTGGGCGAGTTCAAATCAAAGAAGGTTTTGGGGTATATCTAATTTAATTTCTTTTTATTCAGCTTGCCTTATATCAATAACTCGCCTTATTAATAACTCAATTAAAATAAATACAATTACCCTCAAGAATAAAATGTTTGTTATGCTTAACATATTTAGTTTGATCTGTATCTGTCTTAATTCTGCCCTTTCTTCAAGTAGTTTTTTCATCGCCAAATTGCCCGAGGCTTACGCTTTTTTAAATCCAATCGTGGATTTTATGCCAGTAATCCCTCTTCTATTTTTTCTATTAGCTTTTGTTTGGCAAGCCGCTGTAAGCTTTCGCTAAGATTTTTAATACTGTGCTAGACAAATTCATCGTTTATTTGAAAACAAAAAAATTATAGATATGATAAGATCAGACTGGTATAGCTGTAATAAATCGGGAACACCCCATTTCACTTCCTTATTCTGGTCTTTTTCCATTGCAAGACCTCTTGAAGTCTTCCACAATGTCTAATTGTGGGTATGAAAGAAAATTTTTGGTAATGAACAAAAACTCCACTTTGTATTAAAAAGTATTTAAAAAAACTTTTTTGAAAATTATTTTCTATTTCTAGTCTCAAAAAGTACTTCAGTTTCTTTCTTGGTATCAAAATAAAAATAGAAAAAAGTAGGGTATGCGGTATAAAATACAAATAGAGAATCTATTCTCTTTTTTCCTAAAAAAAGAATCTTGGAGATTGTTTAATGCTTACTCTAAAACTATTTGTTTACACGGTAGTAATATTCTTTGTCTCTCTATTCATCTTTGGATTCCTATCTAATGATCCGGGGCGTAATCCTGGACGTGAAGAATAAAAAATAAAGAGGTTTTTTGTTTTTTTTGCTTGATTTTAAAAAGTTCTTTGTAGGATTTTAGCTATTTCCCATTTTTAACTATAGAAAATAACTAAAAAAATGAACTCGCGAAAAATCCCAAAGGAAATACAAAGTTATTGACGAAAACGGAAAGAGAGGGATTCGAACCCTCGGTACGAAAAATTCATACAACGGATTAGCAATCCGACGCTTTAGTCCACTCAGCCATCTCTCCCCCAATTGAAAAAAAATATATATATATATATACATAATAAGAAGGGCTTTTTTCAAGCCTTATTTTGGCTTATGGAACATAGTAATTATTCTTATTATTTTTTTTTTTCAATATAGAAATATAACTATATAAAAAACAATAATATAAAAATAAGAATTAAGAAATAAAATACAAAAAAATACCTCTTTTCTTTGATTTTTTCCAAAGAAACCTTATTCTTTCCACGGCTTGGCCTGGTCAATACCTAGCTGGGCCGGGCCTCTTTTATTCCAACAAATCCAATTTTAATTATTTCTTAAAAATGAAATTTGAAAACACAAATGCTTATTATTATATTAAAACAATCATAAGAAAGACTGTTTTGATTCCTTTGATATATAATCAAAATGTCATTTCTTAGTTTTATTTTTTGTTTTTAAACACTATTTTGAGTTGCTTTGATTTACTTTATAATACACCGACACGTTTTTTATTTTTTATTATATTGTTTTGATTATATTTCTTTTTTTTTATTAAAATTTTTATAATAATAAAATAAAAACGAAATAAAAAATTAAGAAAAAATAAAGAACCATAAATTCTTGAACAATGCATTTTTATGTTACGGCTTAAATAGTTTTGTCAAGTCATATCCATATCCGTCAAAAACCGCTAGCAAAAGACTTGGTTTTTAGTTATTAAAATGAGTCCGCGTTTCCTAATCTCATTAAGTCCTCTCGGTACCGCTCTAATTTTCATGATTCTTTTTTGATCCTATCTTTTGATTACGCCTGAGTTGCTTGTTCGACAAAAAGTCCCTTTATATACAATAATGGGATTGTAGCGGGTATAGTTTAGTGGTAAAAGTGTGATTCGTTCTATTAACCCCTTATATAGTTAAGGGGTCCCTCGGTTTGATGAATATTCCATTCCGATCAAAAACTTTATCTCGTAAAAAGGATTTAACCCTTTTCCTCTCAATGAAAAATTCGAGGAAAAATATACATTCTCGTGATTTGTATCCAAGAGTCAATTACAAATTGAAAAATTGGATTGTGGAATTACGAAACATAATTTTTAAAAATTGGATCAATACTTCCAATTGAATGAGTATGAGTAAGGAATCCATGGATAAAGATAGAAAGTTTATTTCTAACCGTAACTAAATCTTCCATTTTTTTTGTTATAGGGAAAATTGAAGCAAAATAGCTATTAAACAATGACTTTGGTTTACTAGAGACATCGACAAATTTTTTAGCTCGGTAGAAACAAAACGCTTTTCCTAAGGATTCTTTAAAATAGAAATAGAGAACGAAGTAACTAGAAAAAGTGTTAGAATCCCCTTCTTTTCTATAAGGATCGTCTAGAAAGCAGGTCGTTTTGAATGCATTCATACAGAAAAGCTGACATAGATGTTATAGGTTGAATTTTTTTAATTTCATTCATATCTTACATTCAGAAATTTATCCATATTCCATAAAGGAGCCGAATGAAATCAAAGTTTCACGTTCGGTTTTGAATTAGAGACGTTAAAGTAAAACTGATGAATCAACGTCGACTATAACCCCTAGCCTTCCAAGCTAACGATGCGGGTTCGATTCCCGCTACCCGCTTGTGCTTACTTGATTTCTTATCTCTATTCAATATTTCTAACAATCTCTCTATTTTTATATTAGAAAATTCTTTCTATTTTTAAACTAAATATTAAATACAAATTCAATTGAAATAATATTGAATTTTTTCATTTGAATAAAAATTCTTAAATTAAAGTATAATATACTATTATTCGAAAATTTATAAAATAATCTTATTTAATAATTCGAATATAATTAATGTAATTCATTTGCATTATTAAAATGCAAATTGA